GGGTCTTTGTCTAAAGAAATGCCTTGAGAAAGGGCGGATGTATAGAAACTTTCAACGAGATGGTGCTTTTTCAACTCTCTCAAACTGGAATATATTCCAAACATATATGCCATGGTTCCTTACTTCGACAGGATACAAATATCTAAATTTGATATTTTTAGATACTTTTTCAGGCCTATTGCCGATACTAAGTAGCAGCCAAAAATTTGTATCTGTTTTTCATGATATTATGCATGGATTAGATATATCATGGCAAATTCTTCATAAAAAATTGTATCTTCCACAATGGAATCTGATAAGTGAGATTTCGAGTAAGTGTTTACATAATCTTCTTCTGTCCAAAGAAATATTTCATCGAAATAATGAGTCGCCATTGATATCGACACATCTGAGATCGCCAAATGTTCGGGAGTTCCTCTATTCAATCCTTTTCCTTTTTCTTGTTGCTGGATATCTCGTTCGTACACATCTTCTTTTTGTTTCTCCAGCCTATAGTGAGTTACAGACAGAGTTCGAAAGGGTCAAATCTTTGATGATTCCATCATACATGATTGAGTTGCGAAAACTTCTGGATAGGTATCCTACATCTGATACATCTGAACTGAATTCTTTCTGGTTAAAGAATCTCTTTCTAGTTGCTCGGGAACAATTAGGAGATTCTCTAGAAGAAATACGGGGTTCTGCTTCTGGGGGCAACATGCTAGGGGGTGGCGGTCCCACTTATGGGGTCAAATCAATACGTTCTAAGAATAAATATTTGAATATCAATCTCATCGATATGATCGATTTCATAAGTATCATACCAAATCCCATCAATCGAATCGCTTTTTCCAGAAATACGAGACATCTAAGTCATACAAGTAAAGAGACCTATTCATTGATAAGAAAAAGAAAAAAGGTGAACGGTGATTGGATTGATGATAAAATAGAATCCTGGGTCTCGAACAGTGATTCGATTGATGATAAAGACAGAGAATTCTTGGTTCAGTTCTCCGCCTTAACGACAGAAAAAAGGATTGATCAAATTCTATTGAGTCTGACTCATAATGATCATTTAGCAAAGAATGACTCTGGTTATCAAATGATTGAACAACCGGGAGCAATTTACTTACGATACTTAGTTGACATTCATAAAAAGTATCTAATGAATTATGAGTTCAATACATCCTGTTTAGCAGAAAGACGGATATTCCTTGCTCATTATCAGAAAATCACTTATTCACAAATCTCCTGTGGGGCTAATAGTTTTCATTTCCCATCTCATGGAAAACCTTTTTCGCTCCGCTTAGCCCTCTCTAGGGGTATTTTAGTGATAGGTTCTATAGGAACTGGACGATCCTATTTGGTCAAATACCTAGCGACAAACTCCTATGTTCCTTTCATTACAGTATTTCTGAACAAGTTCCTGGATAACAAGCCTAAGGGCTTTCTTATTGATGATAGTGACGATATTGATGATAGTGACGATATCGACCGGGACCTTGATACGAAGCTGGAGCTTCTAACTATGATGAATGCGCTAACTATGGATATGATGCCGGAAATAGACCGTTTTTATATCACCCTTCAATTCGAATTAGCAAAAGCAATGTCTCCTTGCATAATATGGATTCCAAACATTCATGATCTGGATGTGAATGAGTCGAATTATTTATCCCTCGGTCTATTACTGAACTATCTCTCCAGGGATTGTGAAAGATGTTCCAATAGAAATATTCTTGTTATTGCTTCGACTCATATTCCCCAAAAAGTGGATCCCGCTCTAATAGCTCCGAATAAATTAAATACATGCATTAAGCTACGAAGGCTTCTTATTCCACAACAACGAAAGCACTTTTTCACTCTTTCATATACTAGGGGATTTCGCTTGGAAAAGAAAATGTTCCTTACTAATGGATTCGAGGCCATAACCATGGGTTCCAATGTACGAGATCTTGCATCACTTACCGATGAGGCCCTATCGATTAGTATTACACAGAAGAAATCAATTATAGACACTAATCTAATTAGATCTGCTCTTCATAGACAAACTTGGGATTTGCGATCCCAGGTAAGATCGGTTCAGGATCATGGGATCCTGTTCTATCAGATAGGAAGGGCTGTTGCACAAAATGTACTTCTAAGTAATTGCTCCATAGATCCTATATCTATCTATATGAAGAAGAAATCATGTAACGAAGGGGATTCTTATTTGTACAAATGGTACCTCGAACTTGGAACGAGCATGAAGAAATTAACGATACTTCTTTATCTTTTGAGTTGTTCGGCCGGATCGGTCGCTCAAGACCTTTGGTCTCTACCCGAACTCGATGAAAAAAACGGGATCACTTCTTATGGACTCGTTGAGAATGATTCTGATCTAGTTCATGGCCTATTAGAAGTAGAAGGCACTCTGGTGGGATCCTCACGGACAGAAAAAGATTGCAGCCAGTTTGATAATGATCGAGTGACATTGCTTCTTCGGCCCGAAGCAAGGAATCCGTTAGATATTATGCAAAAT